GAGGTTGAGAATGTTTGTTTGTTTGTTTGTTTGTTTGTTTGTTTGTTTGTTTGTTTGTTTGTTTGTTTGTTTGTTTGTTTGTTTGTTTGTTTGGTTTGTTTGGTTTGTTTGTTTGTTTGTTTGTTTGTTTGTTTTTTATTAAAATAAGTGAACGTTTGAACGTTTAATGGCTATTATATTAATGTAATTTCAGTATTGTTAACGTATTGAATAATATGAAAATAAGATACGCAATGAAAGTGTAGACTGAATTTAGTTGAAACTTACTAGTGTTGTTAAGAAAGTCAGAGGAAGTGAAATAATGAAAAATCATGTCCCACAAGCATTCACTAAATAAGGGCATGGACGTAGTCTGCGGAGAGGCCATAACCAAGTGTAAATCAAAGTGCATCAGTGTTGATATGATTCCCCAAACACTTGAAACCGTCTCATTCAGTAACGCCTGAGGGCCAAAATATAGACCGCCACGCACGAGATGTTCACGTCTTGCACTGTATTTACCCGCTGCGCTGGGAGGGCCACCTGTGAAGACCCCCAAAAAAAAAAGGAACCAAAAGTATAAGAATTTTGGAATGCCGCGATCACGGACGAAAATGGTGATATATAGCCAACCAGATGTATTCGTAAAGAGCAAGTTATGAGTATTAACCTATTTATGGCCCTGACATAGGAACCAGAGGCGCAAAAGAGCAAGTTGTGCTAGGGTTTAGGGGGAAAGAATGGGCCTGAAGCTAGTAACGCAGGACATTACTAACGCCGGGTTGCTGATTTCACGTGAGGAGCTCGATTAATAAATAACCTGGTACGACTCGTGAGTACTTCGAGAGATTTCGAACTGTTTGTGCTTAGGTCATTCATAGTGTGTGTTAAAGCACTGCCGTACACGATTCAAGCTTTTCTATGCATAATCCTAACAGTTTGATGGGTTTAGTACAGGATGTGTGGATATTCCTAGGTTCATTACTCCGTCCGCCCTCTGGAGGCGAGGAGGGGGTGGAGAGGTGTATAGTCCAATGAGAGATTAATGAGTTTAAGGCATGGATGATATGTAGTATGAGGGGGGACAGACGTATGCAATGGAATACATAGCTAGTTGAAAAAATACCCGGAATTTTATGCGGCCGGGGGGGGGGGGGGGGGGGGGGGGGGGGGGGGGGGGGGGGGGGGG